TAAGCCGTCTCGTGTTATGAATCAACAATTCGAGGTTCTTTTCTTGCTTATTCTCGATAAACCAGTATTTAGACATAGATTTAATAGTATCCTGTTGGACTTGGGAAGTAAGAAGAAAGCTCTTTGACATCTCGTCATCTGCAAAGAATTCTCGATGTGAAAACACAGAGACAGAGGACCGATCTTTGAATAGTAAAAAGAGTATATCCCCAGGGTCCCAAATGAATTGGTTTATTTGAAAAAAGCCTTGTTCTGTAGAACATCTAAGTCGTATCTGGTACTGCATGGCTCTACCACTCTGCAAGAACTCCGAATCGTTCGCTTGAAACTCTTCCTCATCTTGAAACTCATCTTGAAACTCATCCTCATCCTCTTCCTCTTCCTCATCCTCTTCCTCATCTTGAAACTTATCCTCTTCCTCATAAAGGACCCGCTTGCCCCAAAATGACCCGGCCCAAGAGGGGAATCCTAATTCTCCCACTTCATTCCATTCAGGGGGGTTTACGAAACAATCAAATAGAAAGACCCAAGGGCGCCATATTCTAGGAGCCAAAACTATGTCATTGAATAAACCCCCTCCGTCTTTGTCAAACTCCAATTCGTATTTTCCATAGAGCAATTTCGGATCATAGAGCAATTTCTGATCAAGGATAGAACAAAATCCTTTTTGTATCATATCGAAGGGACTCTTTGGTTTGGGCCGAAGAAGAAATTTCACCTGATCATTATCAAACTGACTCCAATCTTGTTCTGTCCGTGAGGATGCCAACAGAGCGCCTTCTATTTCTACTAGGCCATGAACTAGATCAGAATCATTCTCAACAAGTCCATAATAAGTAATCTCATTTTTTTCATCGGGTCCGGACCAAAGGTCTTGAGCAACCGATCCGGCAGAACAACTCAAAAGATAAAGAAGTATCGTTAATTTCTTCATGCTCGTTCCAAGTTCGAAGTACCATTTGTACAAATAAGAATCCCCTTCGTTACATAATTTCTTCTTCATATAGATAGATATAGGATCTATGGGGCAATTACTTAGAAATCCATTTTGTGCAACAGCCCTTCCTATCTGATAGAAAAGGATCCCATGTTCCTCAACCGATCTTCCACGGGCTCGCAAATCCCAAGTTTGTCTATGAAGAGCAGATCTAATTATATTAGTGTCTAGAATGGATTTCTTCTGTGTAATACTAATCGACAGGGCTTCATTGGTAAGTGCTACAAGATCTGGTACATTGAAACCCATGGGTATGGGCCCGAATCCATTAGTATGGAACATTTTCTTTTCCAAGTGAAATCCCCTACTATATGAAAGAGTGAAAAAGTGCTTTCGTTGTTCTGGAATACTAAGCCTTCGTATCTTAATGCATGTATTTAATTTATCCCCAGCTATTAGAAAGGGATCCACTTTTTGGGGAAGATGAGTCGAAGCAATAACAAGACTATTTCCAGTGGAACATCTTTCACAATCCCTGGAGAGATAGTTCACTAATAGACCGAGGGATAAGTAGTGCGACTCCTTCCCCTTCAGATCATGAATGTTTGGAATCCATATTATGCAAGGAGACATTGCTTTTGCTAAGTCGAATTGAACGATGAGAGAAAACAATTGGGTTTGTGCCGGCGGTACCCTATACAGAAACACATTCATTTCCGTTAGAAGGTCCAGCTCCCAATCAAGGTCACGGTCGATCTCGTCACTCACATCAATATCGTCACTCACATCAATATCCTCATCCTCATCCTTTTTCTCTTCCTCTTCCTTTTTCTCTTCCTCTTCCTCTTCCTCATCTTGAAACTCATCTTGAAACTCATCACTAAGAAAATCCTTAGGCTCGTTATTCCAGAACTTGTTCAGAACTACTGTAATGAAAGGAACATAGGAGTTTTTCGCTAGGTATTTGACCAAATAGGATCGTCCAGTTCCTATAGAACCTATCACTAAAATACCCCTAGAAGGGGATAGGACTAAGCGGAACGAAAAGGGTTTTCGGAAATGAAAACTATTCGCCCCACACAAGGTTTGTGAATAAGTTATTGTCTGATAATGAGCAAGGAATATCCGCCTTTCTGCTAAACAAGGTGTATTGAATTCATAATTCAGTAGATACTTGTTATGAATGTCAACTAAGTATCGTAAGTAAATTGCTCCTGGCCCTTCAAACATTTGAAAACCAGAGTCATTCTTTGATAAATGATCACTATGAGTCAGACTCAATAGAATTTGATCAATCCTTTTTTCTGTCGTTAAGTTGACGAACTGAACCAAGAATTCTCTTTCTTTATCATCAACCGAATCACTGTTCGCGAACACGGATTCTATTTTATCATAAATCCAAGGACCGTTCACGTTTTTTCTTTTTCTTATCAATGAATAAATCTCTTTACTTGTATGACTGAGATGTCTCGTATTTCTCGAAAAAGTGATTCGGTTGATGGGATTTGGTATCATACTTATGAGATCGATAAGATTGATATTCCAATTAAAATGTATTGATTG